CAGTATGTATACGTACGTATACAGAGTCATCTTTTCTGTAGTTTCGATAGAAGGATTCGATTCCTCTACCAATGCAGTCAACTCCATTTGTTAGAACAGCTTCCATTGAGTCTCTGCACCTATCCTTTTTTGATTCTCGCTTTCTGAACCCTTGTTTTCTGAACACAGGATTTGGCTCAGGATTGCCCATTTTTAATTCCAGGGTTTCTCTGAATTTGGAAGTTACCACTTAGTAGGTTTCCATACCAAGGCTCAATACAATCAAGTCCGTAGCGTCTACCAATTTCGCCATATCCCCCTTATGAGGCCGAGATCTCATTGTGATCCCCCCCTCTTATGTTGGAACCCTTGAATTCATTAGATACTGATTCCTATATCGAAAAAGTGTCTGCTCCTATTTCTTACCCATCTTCTTTCATCTCTATCGGTGGGCCAGTATTTGGTCCAATCGGAAATGATTCTATCATTGATGTATCTGCAATTCAATATGGATGGATATATCCCACATATACATGTCTCTCTCCCTCTCATTTTTCCCGCGCGATTGGGAATACTGGAACGGTCGATATTCATTCTTCTTTTTTTTTCGTCCTATCTCCTCCCTTTCCGAATGAAACCAGAGGAATGTCTCATTATGATCTGAATTGCATTCTTATCTTATCCTTTCCTTAGGACCGATCCGCTCTAATCTAATAGAATTTAGAATTAATAGAATCTGCTATAACTAATATGGATATAGTTATATATAATTATTTCAAATGTAATATTTTGCATTTAAAGAAAAAAAATTCGAAATCAAAGAAATAGAAATTTCTAATAATAAAATTTCTAATCTAATAATAATAGAAAATATAATAAGAATTTAATAATAGAAAATATAATAAGAATTAATAGAATGATAATATAAATCACTCGAATTTTCAATAAAAATTCTATATAGTTATAGTTATATTATAATATATAAGAATATTCTTATGATATTAATTAATCATTTTTAATGGAATAGAATTCGATTCTTCATTCTATTAATATTAATTATTAATAGTTAAGATTCCGGTAGTTTACCGAATTCCTATGCACTATTTCTGTTATGTGAGCCCGCTTAGCTCAGAGGTTAGAGCATCGCATTTGTAATGCGATGGTCATCGGTTCGATTCCGATAGCCGGCTTTTCTCTATTTGTCCGATTTTTTCCATGATTGATAATGTCTCCTTGAGATCAAGGAATATTGAAAAGACTCCTCCCTTTTTTCTTTTACAAATGTCGGGTCACCGATCTATTATGTCGTGGGAACTTACAACTATGAATAAAAAACTGATTGGAGCAGTGAAATCTCTACAGAACAAATCAAGAAAAGGATCCTTAACTTCCTATATATACAAAATAATCCGGATATTGATACAATTCATCATTCTTCTTTGTAGTACTTCAGTAGATTTATCTTCGTTTATCGTTTAGTTCAGTCTGACTTAGGTTTATTCTGTAAAATGAAATTTCAATAAAATAAATAAAAAAAAAAGGGGGGGGAGTCTTTATGTCTCGTTACCGAGGGCCTCGTTTCAAAAAAATACGCCGTCTGGGAGCTTTACCGGGACTAACTAGTAAAAGACCTAGACCGGGAAGTGATCTTAGAAACCAATCGCGTTCCGGGAAAAGATCTCAATATCGTATTCGTCTAGAAGAAAAACAAAAATTGCGTTTTCATTATGGTCTGACAGAGCGACAATTGCTTAGATATGTTCGTATAGCTGGAAAAGCCAAAGGGTCAACAGGGCAGGTTTTACTACAACTACTTGAGATGCGTTTGGATAACATCCTTTTTCGATTGGGTATGGCTTCGACCATTCCTGGAGCCAGGCAATTAGTTAACCATAGACATATTTTAGTTAATGGTCGTATAGTAGATATCCCAAGTTATCGCTGCAAACCCCGAGATATTATTACTACGAGAGATGAACAAAGATCCAGAGCTTTGATTCAAAATTATATTGATTCATCCCCCCACGAGGAATTGGCAAAACATTTGACTTTTCACTCATCCCAATATAAAGGATTAGTAAATCAAATAATAGATAGTAAATGGATCGGTTTGAAAATCAATGAGTTGCTAGTCGTAGAATATTATTCTCGTCAGACTTGAACCTAACTAAAATAACAAAGCTTCGGACAATTTTGCCCCCCCTTTTTCGCCAAAGTCAAGTAAATAAGGGGTTTGATCCGGATTTTTCTCCCACTCACGTATCACAAATGGATCAGCAGTGATATTTTCATTCTTTTCCACTCTTTCCGGTATTTTCCATACCACAGTAATTAGGAAGAATCTCTATCAAATAAAGGTCTTACTGTTGGAATAATGGTATCAATTGTTATTTGATACATTGCGGTTGGTAACGTTGGTGAATTAGGTGAAGGTACGGAAAGAGAGGGATTCGAACCCTCGGTAAACAAAAGTCTACATAGCAGTTCCAATGCTACGCCTTGAACCACTCGGCCATCTCTCCTACATAATCTTATGATTATGACCCAGAAACCGAGTGAATAGCGAGTCATTCATATTATTGCAATACAGGTACGACCGATCAATTAAATTCTAAATAGAAAACTTTTCGTCAAAGAAAGATCTTCCGTAGGCTCGAGGGATAAAAAAAACTTCTCGAGTTCTCAGAATCCGTAGGAAAAATTCCTTGATTCCTCAACTTAGATAAAATAGTAATAATTGGTATACTACTCAATTTGAATGAAATCCAATCGGATTCAAATATTTCCCATCTATCCCTGTCCAAAAGGGACAATTTGAGTGGAAGGTCCACATCCTTTTTTTTTTTAGAATGAGTCTGTTTGTTTTTATGTGATTTCGTACTGTACAATTCCTTTGTTTGTGGGATCATTTTCCCTCGAGGGGGAATGAGAAGAATTATCGAATGGACTGTTAACTATGCCTAGATCTCGGATAAATGGAAATTTTATTGATAAGACCTCTTCAATTGTAGCCAATATCTTATTACGAATAATTCCGACAACTTCAGGAGAAAAGGAGGCATTTACCTATTACAGAGATGGTGCGATTTGATTCTTTTTTTTTTTTTTTATTTATTTACCGCCCTCAGTCTTATGAGAAAGAGACATGATTCGGTATACAAAGAAAAAAGATTCTTGAAATAAACCTACGCTTGATGAAGGTGAAGTTAGTTTGGAGATAGAACAATTCCTTCTGTCGTGTATCCCCGATTGATGCAGCCTCAGATGCTTCAATTGTCGATTCTAGTATTGAGCGAAAGGTTAACCTATAGGTTCTGTATTGCAGGTCAATACTACTTCACTAGTACCAATAGGCCGCATAGGGGAAGAAGCACTACACCTAGGAATCAACAACACGAAAACTTTGTTATAAATTACTCCTTTTCCTTATCGGGATCGGGACTAACAAGAATGGTTGGGACAACAAACATCCATCTCGTTCGTACTTTGGATACCCGTATAACCATCGAAGATCGTTGAAGTGACTAATTCCTGGAAATAGAGGGCGTTGAGGACAAAGAAATTGTTGGAGTTACCATTTCTATCTAGCACCAACAAGCTTGGTGTTAAGAAAAGACAGACCTCTTGCAGGAAGGATGGCTAGAGATTTCTTGTAAAAACACCAGCCCCTGTCAGTTCATAATAAAAATATTTCAATCTTTTTTGATTCCATGGATTATTTCCCTTATTACTATGCACAGAAGGGAGGAGCCGTATGAGATGAAAATCTCACGTACGGTTCTGGAACGGAGATTCTTTGAATAGAATGAACGACCGTAACGGATGTCGGCTCAATCCGAAGGAAATTATGCGGAAGCTTTACAAAATTATTATGAAGCTACGCGACCAGAAATTGATCCCTATGATCGAAGTTATATACTCTATAACATAGGCCTTATCCACACAAGCAACGGAGAACATACGAAGGCTTTGGAATATTATTTCCGGGCACTCGAACGAAACCCATTCTTACCACAAGCTTTTAATAATATGGCTGTGATCTGTCATTACGTGCGACTATCTCCACTATAGAAAGAAGGAAAGAAAGATCAAATCTTCTAGTAAATACTAGAAACAAAATAGGCTTTCTACATATGCATCGTCCAAAGCAACGATTTTTATCAGCTGTAGCAAAGAAAGAGACTTCATACGAGCCGAAATATGAAGAAATAGGTATGGCCTATATACTAGATTCTATGGATAAAGGATCTAATTGATGGAGGAAGCACCGTAAAGATCAATTAGCGAGGTTGGGGAGCCGATACAATAAGAACTGCTTACTTATGTCATGATATGAGATAAAAGTTAGGAATCAACTTATGTAATAGAGTCGATCTACTAAGGTATTGAGCAGCGGTGTAGCATCAGATCCCAAAGATAGTAAGTCCTTTCTTTCTTCTGGAGGAAAGTCCTTTTCAAAGATTCTATATGAATTTCTATATGAAACCGAGATAGTTACCTTTCAGAAAATTCTAACGATAGGGGTAGATACCTATGTTCTTCTGAAGGTGGGAGAAAAGATAAAACTGATTATTGATCAAAATTAGAGTTTGAAACTCATGTAATTAACCTCTTCTGGTTAACCCGAGAAAAAAAAATGGGATAGATTTACGAGAAATCTTATTCAGTTAGATATGGTAGATTAAGATGGGACACCAAAAGAATTGATTGCTGAGCCGTATGAGGTAGGAAACTCTCAAGTACGGTTCTAAGGGAAGGAACCACCTATTCCGGCCGGGGAGAACAGGCCATTCGACAGGGAGATTCTGAAATTGCGGAGGCTTGGTCCGATCAAGCTGCTGAATATTGGAAACAAGCTATAGCGCTTACTCCAGGTAATTATATTGAAGCACATAATTGGTTGAAGATCACAAGGCGGTTCGAATAAGAACACTCTCTTTTTTAATTCATTAACTCTCTTTTTTAATTCATTATAATATTGGATCCATCAATCAAATAAAATAGATCGTTCCTCTGGGAAG